TATCCATTAGACAATGGACGCTTTTCACTCCAATTTTCATATTTCTTGTTCGGAAAAATTGTTGAAAGAATTCCAAGAATTTAGTATTCAAGTCAATGATGCATTACATTAATTCGATTCATTCCATTTTTTTATTTAATATTAAAAAAAAAAAAAGATTTCATTTTTAGAATATTAAAGATTATAATGATAAAGTAAAAGCGGGTAGCGGGAATCGAACCCGCATCGTTAGCTTGGAAGGCTAGGGGTTATAGTCGACGTTGATTCATCATTTTTAACGTCTCTAATTCAAAACTGAACGTGAAACTTTGGTTTCATTCAGCTCCTTTATGGAAGATGGATAAATTCCCAGATTCAGACATGAACGAAATAAAAAAATCCGACCCATAACGTCTATGTCAGCTTTTATGTCTAAATCTATTCAGAACAACCCGCTTTCTAGACGATCCCTATAGAAAGGAGGGGGTTTATATTCTAACAATCTTTCTAGTTACTTCGTTCTCTACTTCTATTTGAAAGAATCCTTAGGAAAAGTATTTTGTTTCCACCGAGCTAAAACAATTTATCGATGTCTTTAGTAAACCAAAGACATTGTTTAATAGCTGTTTTGCTTCAATTCCCCCTATAGAAATGGAAAATTGAAGATTTAGTTACGATTAGAAATACACTTTTTATCTTTATCCATGGGTCCTTTACTCATACTCATTCAATTGGAAGTATTGATCCAATAAAAAAATTATGTTTCGTAATCTCATAATCCAATTTTTCAATTTTAAATTGATTCTTGGATACAAATCACGAGAATGTATATTCTTCCTCGAATTTTTCATTGAGAGGTAAAGGATTCAATCCTTTTAAGAATTAAAGTTTTTGTTCGGAATGAATATTAATCAAACCGAAAGACCCTTTAACTATATAAGGGGTTATAGAACGAATCACACTTTTACCACTAAACTATACCCGCTACAATTCGATTATTGTATATAAATGGACCTTTTGTCGACCCTAATCAAAACTAAAACAAAAGATCAGAAAAGAATCATGAAAACTAGAGCGTTTACCTTTTGTATCAGAGGACCTAATGAGATTAGGAAAAGGGGATTCATTTCACTTTAATAACTAAATAACAAGTGCTTTTTTGCCCGAGGTTTTGTCTCGAACTTAAGCCATAACAAAAAAAATGGGTTGTGTCAAGAAACGAGAGTTCCCTTTTTCTTATTTAAACCGGAATAAAAGGACTAACTAAGAAAGAAATGGCACTTTGATTCGATACCATTTGATTATATATCATAGAAATTGAAAAAGTTCTTTTTGTTTATCGCAATAACAAGCAATTTTTTTTTTTTTTTTTTAATAAATCTTTTGATTTATGATTTGTTGGAACAAAAGGGCGGGCCCGGCTAAGTACTGACCAGGCCGGGCCGTGGAACTAAAAAGCCCCTTCGGACGAAATCACGAAATCAAAAAATAAGAGTATATACTATGACGGGCGTTTTCAAGCCTTATTTTTTTTTATAATGTAACATAGTATTATCCTTTTTCAATTGAGAGGAGAGATGGCTGAGTGGACTAAAGCGTCGGATTGCTAATCCGTTGTACGAGTTTTTCGTACCGAGGGTTCGAATCCCTCTCTTTCCGTTTTCATTGATGACTTGGCATTTTCTTTCGAATTTATCGCGAGCTCTTTTTTATTATTATTAATAGTTAAAAATTAATAGTTAAAGAAGTGGAATAGATAAAATCTTACTAATAACAGTTTAAAATCAAGCAAAGAAAACCTTATTTTTTATTCTTCACGTCCAGGATTACGTCCTGGATCATTAGACAGGAATCCGAAGATAAAGAGAGAAACAAAGAATATCACTACCGTGTAAACAAATAGTTTGAGAGTAAGCATTACACAATCTCCAAGATTTTTTTTAGGAAAAAAGAGAATAGATTCTCCACTTTTATACCACATACCCTACCTTTTTTATTTTGACACCAAGAAATAAAGTGGGGTGATCCGGATTTGTCGCGGTTGTACAAGAATTTCAATATTTGAATTGAGAGTGTAAGACGTATCTGATCTTATCAATTCCACGAATTTTTTTTTTCGAATAAATCATGAATTTGTCTGGGACTTTATTAAAAATATCATCGAAAACTTACAGCAGCTTGCCAAACAAAGGCTAAGAGAAAAAAGAACAGGGGTATTACTGGCATAACATCTACAATTGGATTCAAAAAAGCGTAGGCTTCGGGCAATTTTGCGACGAAAAAACTACTGGAATAAAGAGCAGAATTAAGGTAGATACAGATCAAACTTAAAATATTAAGCATAACAAACATTTTGTTTTTTGGGATAATTGTATTTATTTTGATTGAGTTATTAATAAATTTAATTGAGTTTTTTATTATTATATTTTATTATTATAATATTATAATATAGGGTATTATTGATAGAAGAAAAAAAATGAATAAAAATAAATAAGATAGACCAAAAAACTTTCTTTGATTTGAACTCACCCAATCAAAAATCCTTCTATATCTCAAATCAAAAGAGAATAGAATAAATCATACTTTCGTACAATATCTTAATTGAATTATATGTAATGATCAATAAATTCAGTTTAATTCTATGTCTACATGTATAGTCTACGTGTATAAAAATTCTAGTAATCCATTTTCTAAATAATAGATATTTAGACTGGAGTTGACGAATAACCCGTACCAATATTAGTGTTTATTAGTGTCGAATAGAAATAAATGGGGCGTGGCCAAGTGGTAAGGCAACGGGTTTTGGTCCCGCTACTCGGAGGTTCGAATCCTTCCGTCCCAGAGCATACCCCGTCTATATATATTATTATATAATGTGATCATTATATTAACATTCTATTAATATAATATTAATAGAATATATTTATAATTAATATAAATATAATATATTTATAATTTTATTTTGATATATAAAATATATCATAATAAAATATATATAAAAGATTGCCTTTTCGAACAGCCTTCTGTATTAAGAGTAGAATATTGGTATAGAATGTGATTATTATTATTTTTTTTTCATAATCCGCGGAATCATATCTTTTTCACAAATTTAATTGAGTTCAAATAACACGCAAACGATTTTACAGTATAAATATGAAAAAATAACAACATAAAATTTCTCCCTTACATCAGTGTTTTTTTATCTATCTTTTTTTAATCACAGATGGTTTAATCCAATATGAATTTCTCTCTCTCTTACTGATGATAAAAAACGAAAGGTCCTTGCTGTAAAACTTTATGTTATGCAAAATGCAAATAATTATATCGGATAGGAGATTTTTCAATCAATTCAATCTTTGTAACGAACTCCTATGAGTTCTTGGTACTTGAAGAAGTGTGAAATTGTTGAATTTATGCTACCACTATTATGGATACAGATTCAAAATAACTTGTTTCTTCGTATTATATTTATTTATTCGTGTTATATTAGTTATAATTTAGTTAACTAATTTGATTTTACAATAATCGAAAAATATTCGAAAATTTAGAATGATATAAATATAAATAAGTAAATAAGAAAAAAAAAAAAAAAATTATTTTTATAGAATTTCCAATATTAAATTCTATTAATCTATATCCGAACCAATGATTATTCATGATTCCATAATTGAATCAATTACATATGGGTTCCAAACTGAAGGAATGTTATGGTAAAACTTCGTTTAAAACGATGTGGTAGAAAGCAACGTGCGACTTGAAGGACATGATCCGCTGTGGAGTCTTACATCCACCATTTTTTTATATGTTATATAGGAATGAAAGTGCTCTTGGCTCGACATCATTTGTTCTGTTCCGCTGTAACTCTCTTTTTTTTTGGGGGGGGGTGTGATATAATATAGTATAGGATGGAGCTCGAGTAGAAAGTATTTATTTATTTTTCAGGGGCAAGAATCTAGGGTTAGTATCAATCAATAAATTGGAACAGCTTCGTAAGTATATTTTCGATACATAAACTTAAAGGGTCCTATTCGAGAAAATTTCCAATTCAAAAGGAAAGTTTGTTGAAATTGGTAAAACTCTTTCGATCAAATCAAAAGGAAAGTGTATTACGCAGGAATCAAACATTCGTATGATTCTTTGACAGAAAGAAATCACAAAAAATGGTATGTTGCTGCCGTTTTGAAAGGATTTAAAGATCACCGAAGTAATGTCTAAACCCAATGATTCAAGGCAAAGATCCTGGAACAAGGAAATACCATTTTCAATTGTCTTAACAACTAGATCAGAAAAGAATCAAAATGGATTCTAAAGAAGACAGACAATTAAAGGGTTAGAGACCGCTCAATAGATGAAATATCTAAAAGGTTTCTCTTTTGAGTTATTTCAGAGTTATCCAACTTGAGTTATGAGGGTGCAAATACGACTAATTTTCTTTTTTGTTGGGTAAGAAAGAATAAGAAAAAAAGTACTAAAATCAATAGTCTAATTAATTTGATGATTTTATGGATATATTTGATATTGTAATTCTATACATAGACATAATTTCGAATTTTCTCGAGCCGTACGAGGGGAAAACTTCTTATACGTTTCTAGGGGGGGTATTCTTCATCTATCCCAATGAGCCATTTATCGAATCGTTGCAATTGATGTTCGATCCCGACGAGAGGGAAGAGATCTTCGGAAAGTGGGTTTTTATGATCCGATAAAGAATCAAATCTATTTAAATGTTCCTGCTATTCTATACTTCCTTGAAAAAGGCGCTCAACCTACAGGAACTGTTCATGATATTTCAAAAAAGGCGGGGGTTTTTACGGAACTTCGCCTTAATCAACAAACAAAATTCAATTGATAAAATAAAATAGAAAAAAAGATCAAGTGAATAAATAAGAAATGACGTAGAAGTAATGGGGTCTATAGACATAAAAATTTGACATTACCCCCGTTTTCGTTGGAACTCTATGAACAAAAAAAACAAAGGACTAAATCTGCTTATTTTAGTTATTGAATAAACCTCATTTTTTTCTACTTCTTCACCGTCTTCCTTAATTTAGTCTTCCACCTATATTATATATAGTGCCAATCCAACACAAGTCCTTCGTTTTTTTTTATATTTCAATTTAAATAATTTGAATTTGATTAATTTTAATTGATTGAAATCGGAATTGTTAGTTCGATTTAGAATTTGTTTTCTCTTTTGTATACGTATGCTTTTCTCAATATTCATATTGACAACAGTGTATCAAATAAATATAATCCGATCGTGGATAAATGGATCTATTTATCCCTGTTCCATAGATTTTATTTCATTCAAATAATAGGCTCTTATATTTTCTGTCATACAAGAAGTATTTTTTGATTAAGATTTTAATCAATTAAACTCGATATATACTAATTAATGGATAATATAATATAAGAGAAGAGAGACAAGAGGCGGTCTATAAATATTTGAAAATCTTTGACTTTATCCTTATTTTATCTTTTATTTGAGAATTTTTTGTATTTTCGTCGGATTTGTTCATTTTTATTATGTTCAGTTAGAGTTTTTTTTTTAATGGTTTGATTGTGTTGTACCATTCAATTTCGTTATTTATTGGGATTCTGATTGTATCTACACATTCTAATTTGTTTATTTGGGTTGCTAACTCAACGGTAGAGTACTCGGCTTTTAAGTGCGGCTAGCATCTTTTACACATTTGTATGAAGCAACAGATTCGTCCATACCATCGGTAGAGTTTGTAAGACCACGACTGATCCTGAAAGGAATGAATGGAAAAAGCAGCATGTCGTAGGATAATTCTGAGAATATTTCATTCTTACTGAATAGGTCCAAAATCTTATTTCAATTGTTTAAATTCCATTTTTAAAAAATAATTTTTTGGGGGGGTCGAATGAATAAATGGGTAGAGCCTTAACTAGAGGTTCCAATTCTAGGGAAATAAAAAGTAACGAGCTTCTGTTCTTCATTTTTGAATGATTACCCCATCTAATTAGACGTTAAAAATATATTAGTGCTTAATGCGGGAAAAGCTTTTCCGATGAGTGGATTAGAAATTTCTTATGAGTCCTAACTATTAGCTATTCCCCTTTATGGGGTAGAGATAAATGTGTAGAAGAAGGCAGTATATTGATAAAGAGATTTTTTTTTTCAAAATCAAAAGAGCGATTGGATTGATAAAATAAAGGGCTTCTAACTATCTTGTTATCCTATAAATGAACATAAATCTATTATATGGAAAGGGAGGGTCTGGAGAGTCCGTTGATGAGTTTGACTTGTTTCCGAGGTATCTAATTTTTTCTTACTATAATAGAAATACCTTGTTTTGACTGTATCGTACTATGTATCATTTGATAACCCAATAAATCACCTATTTCTTTTCTGATTCAAATTGAATTTTAAATGGAAGAATTTCAAGGATATTTAGAATTATATAGATCTCAGCAACATGACTTCCTATACCCACTTATCTTTCGGGAGTATATTTATGCACTTGCTCATGATCGTGGTTTAAATAGATCCGTTTTGTTGGATAATGTAGGTTATGACAAGAAATCTAGTTTACTAATTATAAAACGTTTAATTAGTCGAATGTATCAACAGAATCATTTTCTTATTTCCGTTAATGATTCGAATCAAAATAAATTTTTTGGGTACAACAAAAATTTGTATTCTCAAATAATATCGGAGGGATTTGCAGTCATTGTGGAAATTCCGTTTTCCCTACGATTAGTATCTTCCTTAAAGGAGACAGAAACCGTAAAATCTTATAATTTACGATCAATTCATTCAATATTTCCTTTTTTCGAGGACAAATTTCCACATTTAAATTATGCATCAGATGTACTAATACCCTACCCCATTCATCTGGAAATCTTGGTTCAAACCCTTCGCTACTGCGTGAAAGATCCCTCTTCTTTGCATTTATTACGGCTCTTTCTTCACGAGTATTATAATTGGAATACTCTTATTACTCCAAAAAAATCCATTTTTGCAAAAAGTAATCAAAGATTATTCTTGCTCCTATATAATTCTTATGTATGTGAATACGAATCCATTTTACTTTTTCTCCGTAACCAATCTAATCATTTACGATTAACCTCTTTTGGGATTCTTTTTGAGCGAATACGTTTTTATGAAAAAATAAAATATCCTGTCGAAGAAGTCTTTGCTAACGATTTTCCGGCCACCTTATGGTTCTTCAAGGATCCTTTTATACAGTATGTTAGATATCAAGGAAAATCGATTCTGGCATCAAAAGATACTCCTCTTCTGATGAATAAGTGGAAATATTATCTTGTCCATTTTTGGCAATGTCATTTTTATGTATGGTTTCAACCAGGAAGAATCCATATAAACCAATTATCCAAGCATTCCTTTGATTTTTTGGGTTATCTTTCAAGCATACGACCGAATATTTCAGTGGTACGGAGTCAATTGCTAGAAAATTCGTTTTTAATGGATAATGCTATGAAGAAGCTTGATACATTATTTCCAATTATTCCAATGATAGGATCGTTGGCTAA